ACCACTGAGTTAAAAGGGCCTATTGAATTCAATTCTTTAATGGAGCCGCTATGTCGATAAAATAGATTTCTGTACATATATTATATACACTAAGTACATGCAGTAGATTCATAGTGGCTAGTTAGTGGCTTATTCTTGAATAAGAGAATAGATTTCCCTAGCAAGTATAGAAAAATGCAATGACTTGTTTCAAGGCCCACCTTAATTGTTTTTCGTTTATTGACTTTATTTCAATTTTATTTCCATGAGAACGAAATTCGCTTCATTGATACATGTACACCTACCAATTTGATCTAGATTCAAGCTCTTTTCTAGAATCATAAATTCGACTTGTCCTCTGAACTAAATTAGAATTTTACTAATTCGTATATAATTCGAGAAAAACAATTTTCAATAACTTATCTTGACCTCTCTTCTCATATTTATCGTTTATTAATCTCCTAGCTTAGTGTGAGCTAGGCATATCTTAACAATACAATAAATGAACCAATGAATGAAAGTGTAAGAAATGGAATTAAACCCCCTCTTTTTCGACAAATTATTCCATTCCGGGCGGAATCGTATTTTTCGTACTAGAAATTTTCTATTTTATTATTATTTAATATAAATTAAATTAAGATAATTATAGATATAATTATAGATTTAGTTCTATATAATCTATATATATCTATTTGTATTTAAAAATATGATATTTAATATAATGCATGGCAATTATAATGAATAATTCATAAATAACGAATCAAAAAAATTTTATGAAATAATGAAAATAGAGCTTGGATCGAATCATGCTATTCCATTCTATTTATATTGACAATTTGAAAGGTTGATATTATGTTATGATCATAGTCTAGTATGATGGCGGCTAATCAATTAGTATGTCTCTCACGCCCCCATCGTCTAGCGGTCCAGGACATCTCTCTTTCAAGGAGGCGGCGGGGATTCGACTTCCCCTGGGGGTAGGGTACTACAAAAGGAAGTTGATCATGGATTCCCAATAAGTCTAAAAAGGATTCTTCCTGGGTCGATGCCCGAGCGGTTAATGGGGACGGACTGTAAATTCGTTGGCAATATGTCTACGCTGGTTCAAATCCAGCTCGGCCCAACAATTCGTCAATCTACCAGGAGAAGGTATAACCTCTTATCCTTCCGAAATACCTGATACGTAGGAGTCAAATTTTCTGCTATATCCCTTAATTTCCCTGGGATTGTAGTTCAATTGGTTAGAGCACCGCCCTGTCAAGGCGGAAGCTACGGGTTCGAGCCCCGTCAGTCCCGACGAATCCAATAAATCCATCAATTAAACTCTCTCTTTTCTGTGAAAGATAGGCCAAGGGGCAGGGCAGAATTTCATTCCCAAGAAAAAGGGTTTCTTTTTTTTATTTTCTTTCGTATTTCTCATCATCAAACAAATAGATGCAAATTTTCGGTACTGCAACGAGTACCGATTTATGGTATAAAGATATATTTGAATTAGTACAATCGTTGGTAGCATTATATTCAGGATTCCAAGATATATTGGGTCTTCTTTTTCTATTGTTCATAATGGAATATGGACAGAGAAGAGAGTACCACAGGGTTCTTGGTAGCACATACACAAATGGAATTTCTTTCTTATATGACCCAAAATAAAGGGAATCTAATGCCCCCCATGAGCTACGTTTCCAAATGCCATTATCTCAGGTTTTGGTTCTGATTTTGGGTAACCTCAATTAGTAAATTTACTAATTTGAATTTGAACAATCTATTTTATTAAAATTGCACACTGAACTTTTGATATATGTGTCCTAGTCCTAATATAATAATCTGAGGAAAGAGCATAAAAGAAAGATAAAGATCGTCCCACAATAGCACCTTTCTTAGAGAAGGAATGAATAAGATTTCCTCCCTTTTTTTGATTTATTGTATTTTCGGAGTCCCATCGACATCGAAAACACTACTATTAATTAATAGAACTTTCTACTCGGATTCATCTTTACCACACGCCTTTGTCTTCAAAGAAAATTAGATCATTAAAAAAAAAAGAGTTTAGAACTTAACCTCTTTCTTTTTCCATTTCACCTCTATTGTTTATTTTGGTTTGGGGCTAATGGGAGTGGAAGGGTCGTCCGATGATACTTCATCGGATAATGATACAAGAAAGGCGTAGGGTAGGTTATCGAAAAGAAAGAACGGAACAGTGAATAAAAAATTCTTGATTGGATCAGGAATCCCATTTTTGATTTGATTCGGTGTGGATAAAAGATCTTCCTATGGTATACTATTCAATTCTCGACGATGAGTTGATTTGATAGCTCAGATATTGTTATTTATAATATTGATGATTGATTCGATTCAATACCATCAAGAGGGAATTCATCCATTGAATTTACAGGCAAAAGGTTTATCATCTCTATGGGATTAAATCCCGAGTTATTGTGAAATCAAATTCAAATAAAAAAACGATTAGATTATGGAAGTAAATATTCTTGCATTTATTGCTACTGCATTGTTCGTTCTCGTG